AGCTTCTAAACAGCCCGCCCGCTTCCATAGAACAATATCGTGGCAACGTAGACCTAAGTGGTCATATTGAATCCTTGGGAACCATCACAAGTACGGCCGGCCTATATTTGAACGAAAATGCCGTGTCGTCCAGCGGAGCCTATAAGAAGGTGACTCGCGCAGACAGCTGACTCCTTTTCAATAGAAAAGAATAGCCAAACCAACCCAGCTGGCTGGTCAATCTCAGAGATCTTATCGGCCGGCAAACCGGAGACGGACGACCACGGTCCCGACCTTACCAGCACCGGGGGTGTACTAATCAATGAACCCCAGAAACCTACTTTCTTTTCTGACAAAATCAACCAAGCCTAAGCGGTCACGACATCTTGTTAATATTGATTGAGTTTGATGGACTTTCGCTGACTGAATCCATCCATAAACCTAGACCTCGGTAACCTTTGTTACCAAAGCGTCACGACAACATCCAAAGGCCACCTTTGGATTCTTAAGTAGGGGGGCAAGGAGGAGCACGTAGGAATGCCGACCACTACATAAGCCACTAGTGGCTCAGAGAAAGCGAGCAACACCTTGTATAGGTTGGGCGGAGCTTGAAGAAGCGAGCCCCTATCAGAATCAGAGAAAGCCATTGCGCGCTAGCCTAGCTAGCTAACGTTTTTCAGCTGGCTGTTATGTTAGTTGTAGCGCGCCTTCCCTCCTTCTCTCACTTCGGAAAGATTTAGCATTTTGATGACCTGGTCGAGAGAGTACGATACATCGGTGTAAAAGATTGAGTTGGATCTGTGAGGTTGGTTATAGTAAGGCCTGGTCGGAAGGTTAAGAGTGATAGATATTATTTATGTTCAAAGTCAGGCGCTTCCTTGTATCCCGCTTGGCCCTACATAAGGGGAAAGACGAGAATAGACCTCAAGGTCGGAACCGGCTCTTTTGGTTTTCTTTCTTTAGGAAGTTTACTTCCGGCCAAAGCAAAGCAGAGAAAGAGACAAGGAGCCCACCTCATCCGAGTCAGAGCTTTCAGTGACTTCCTCCATATCAAGGGGTAAGGCTAATACGGAGGCTGTTGTAATCGCTTGCATGTCTTTCTCCATCACGAGCAGAACCAGCAACACAGACAACCGGGAAGACAAAAGCGTTGACAGGAATGCAGTGATTAATGAGCATGCCCAAACCATCAGCGGACAGGTCCGGTGAACACTTTCAGAACACTAACCTTTTTGGCGGGTGTGCAAAGAGGCGACAGACAACTAGTCGAAGGAAAAGTTAGAAGCGGAAACCAGTAGGCTAGATGACGTAGCAGGGACCAATCATACCCAGATCCGGCCCAAGCGGACACGGTGATTATATCCGTGGAGCGGAGCTCTTCCTGCGGTCTCACAGGCTCTTGCTTCACCTTATGGAATATGGCATGTGAGAGGAAGACAATAAGCTCTTCGCTCCACTAGCCTTGATTGGCGGTCTCAAGGATAGAGGTGGTATCGTATATAAGAGAACGGTCGCATTTAGGAGTGATCTTTCCCATAAGGTTTTGATTGGTCTTTGCTTGACTTAAGAAATACAGAGCAGAAAGAAAAGAAAAAAGAAAGACTCAAAAATAATATAGAATATATCAAGAATTGCTTAAATAACTCAGCGATCTCAAATCATAGTCACGATCTACTAAAAGGCAAGTAGCTTGATTGGTTCAAATCCAATTCGTGAGAGGGCTCTAGAAAGGCCTAAATTATTCTTTTATTTTTTCGGTATGCCGCTCTGCGAGCAAGGAGCGAAAGAACGAAGTGTGCTGTGGTGATGTCCGAATTTTCACCTATTTTTATCTATTTAGTGATCAGTTCGCTAGTTTCTTTGATCCCACTCGGTCTTCCTTTTCCATTTTCTTCCAATAGTTCGACCTATCCAGAAAAATTGTCGGCCTACGAATGTGGTTTCGATCCTTCCGGTGATGCCAGAAGTCGTTTTGATATACGATTTTATCTTGTTTCAATTTTATTTATTATTCCTGATCCGGAAGTAACCTTTTCCTTTCCTTGGGCAGTACCTCCCAACAAGATTGATCCCTTTGGATCTTGGTCCATGATGGCCTTTTTATTGATTTTGACGATTGGATCTCTCTATGAATGGAAAAGGGGTGCTTCGGATCGGGAGTAATCACTAGTGATAGGGCAAAAATAGGGGGGAAGGACAAAGGAAATAGCGATGCCTACATTAAATCAATTGATTCGTCATGGTAGAGAAGAAAAACGGCGCACGGACCGTACTCGAGCTTTGGATCAATGTCCCCAGAAGGAAGGAGTATGCCTGCGTGTTTCAACGAGAACACCGAAAAAACCTAATTCAGCTCTACGTAAGATAGCCAAAGTACAGTTGAGCAATAAACATGATATATTTGCTCACATTCCAGGCGAAGGTCATAATTCGCAGGAACATTCTAAGGTCTTAATAAGAGGAGGTAGAGTAAAAGATTTGCCAGGTGTGAAATCCCATTGTATTCGAGGAGTCAGGGATTTGCTGGGAATTCCGGATCGAAGAAGAGGCAGATCAAAATATGGTGCGGAAAAACCCAAATCGATATGAATGGAAGATGCCTCTGGAACTTGTTTTTCTCGGTCAGTATAAGGATCCGAAGGAGCTCGAGCTCAGGTACGGGCGACTCAGCCACATGTGCTCGACTGAATATGCAGCCACGGAACTGCTAAATCCCTCGTGAGACTCCAGTTCCGGTCAATCGTGTCGGCCTTCATCACCGCTGCTTTGGCGATCCGACTGAACGAATGCGGTGACGCGACTTGTGTAGCGAGGAGGGATTGGATCTGCCCTTTTGGCCTTTTGGCTAACATCGCCCACGGGACGTCCAGGCAAAAAGGGATTGTATTAGTGCTTTTGAGGCCGAAGCGAAGCTATCTCGTCTCAGGGAATTTAGCTCTTTCTTGGGGTTGAATGTGATTTTCATTCATTCTTATCACCTTAGGAAATGAGCAAAGACAGCTCGCCATGACGCATGACAAAGGAATAGAGGAGGAAGGATAGTTGATTGAAGCAGAATAAAGTTAAAATTCTAGTTTTTCAGAAACCATTTATTGGGCCTGGCCATTTTGAGAGTCTCATCCAGGACAGGAAATGCAATGATGACCAATAGTACAGAGGCAAATGCCAGGTAGAGTGCTTATGCCCGGGCTTCAAAGAGGCCAGGTGGGGAGAAATCGTCCTTTTTGCTCCAACACCGTTTCAATTAGGCTAGCTAGAGTCAGGATGGGGTGGCTAAAGGCAATCTTATAAGACCGATCTCTATCCTATCAAATTCCCCGTAAACAGAGAAGAGCAGAAATAAAGCAAATCAGCAGTCTTATAGGCCTAGGAACGACATTCTTTTCTCTGGTCAGGAATGGCGGGACGATTAAGAAATTGCAATATATACCCTTTAGAGAACAGAACGTGGCCTCTAAAGCACGAATGAAAGCGAAAGAAGCCCGCATTCCCTCTCTTCTTTCCCCCTATGGCGAGGGGCCTCGCCCTCTTGACTTGATAGATCAAGAAGACTACAGGATCTTAAATAAGCAAGATAAGGTCGATCTTCAAATAGCTAGTATACGAAAGTAAAGTAGTCACTTCCGTCGTTCAGGAAGAAAGACTTCGCCTAATTCTTTTGAATCCCGGCCCGGTTTTTCCCCACTAACTAATTAGCTTACGACCACTGAACAAACTTGGTTGACGAACATAGTTTATGCGCCGCTAATGTAGCGGCTTGTCGAGCATTTGACAAACTCACACCATCCATTTCAAATAGGATTTGTCCCGTGGACACACGAGCAATCCAACCCGTAGGATTTCCTTTTCCTCTTCCCATTCTGACTTCTGTAGGTTTTCCGGTAATAGGGATATCCGCGAGAACTCTTACCCATATCTTACCATTTCTTCGGAATTGTCCGCTCATAGCACGATGGAAGTGTCCGATTATAGCCCGACGCGCTGCTTCAATGGCTCGATATGAAAGACGACCTGCTCTACAACTTTTAGTGCCATATCTTCCAAAACCAAGTTGTGTACCGTCCGGTTTGCAACCCCTACTACATCTGCCTTTACGATATTTACTATATTTCGTACGTTTTGGATATAGCACGCCCCTTTCTTTTTTGACTATATGAAATCCACACTTTGACACCTAAGATTCCGTAACGAGTAGATACTTCCGCAGGAGCATAATCGATTTTCTGGTTAAATACATTACGAGATGTTTTTCCATACTTTCCGCATTCGGTTCTAGCTATTTCTGCACCTTCTGATCGACCTGAACAACATATACGGATCCCCGTAACCCCCTTTTTCATTACTAATGGAATATTCTTCACTATTTTACTAAAAATGGAACGAAATGATCTTCTTTTGGTCCTCAGTTGAAAAGAGATGTCTTGAGCAATCAGAGAAGCACTTTGATAAACAGATTTGATCTTGACCGATTCAATTAAGGTATTAGTGTTTGTTCTATTAGACAACAAAGATCGCATTTTTTTCACTTCGTTCAAATAAGAGTTATACCCGTACGGAATTCTTCTGTTTCTCAGTATGATCTCTATCATCATCTCTATTCCCTTTATCAATTCTCCTATCCTACCTAGGTCTATGAATTTCTCTATCAATTCCATTACCTTATCCTTAGCCATGAGGTTCCAACATTTTCTCCAACATTGACCTAGGAGTTGTTCCCGGGCATTCTCAAAAAAAAGGTTATTATACACCCCAATCCCATCCCTTGGAAAAAAAAAGGTAGCACCGAAGAAAGGAAAGAGCGAGATGGTGGTTTTTGTTGTTCCCGCGAAGCGAAGATCATTCGCTTGGCGAATGAAGTGGGTCAACCTCTTTTTGGCTTCGGCCAAACACTTTTTCTCGCTGGTCGAGCTTTCTACAAAAAAAGCGATGCGAGAACGTATTCTCTTATCTAAGCTTCTTTCCTGTGCATTAGCTCCCCCCATCGTAGATGGTTCAGCCACGCCCGGTGCCACGAAATGATTGAGAACTACGACGGGGTCGAAATGCATTTTGTTCTTTGTATTCAATAAGTATTGCATGACCGAATAATTCAAGGAAGAGCGCACTGCGGGGAGGGTCCTTTGTTGTAGATGACTCGTCGGGCCGTCGGAGCGGGACTTCTTTGGGCAAAAGAACAAGAATAACTTCGTTTTTCTGAAGGAGTCGTCATTTTCTATCAGGAAGGCTACGCCATTTAAAAACCCGGCGTATTTCGGATGCTTGAAGGCCCCGCTGACCCGAAGTGATTTAGAAAGATTCTTCTTTATCGATGGTGATCGGTCATGGTATCCATAGCCTTGCTTCTTTTTCGGCCAAATCCTGATTTCGTTTTGCTTCTTCCGATCGTCGAGCCTGATCGACTCGACTCTTTTCCCCGACCCCCGGCCTCTCACTTCGTTTCGTTCTTCTTCTGTACCGTCGCTTGAATGAAGACACCCGATCGGCCCGACTTTCCCCAATTCCCACCACCGTCCCTTCGCCTTTCCGGGTCTGGATTTTTCGCGTCGTTTTAGTCGTCGTGGTCGACGGGGAAGAAAGAAATGAATGAATGTTCTTTTGGGAAAATGTAGAATAATACACCTACCGAGGCGAAAGCCAAAGGTGAGTCTCGTAGGTGGACGTATCGAACCGAAATAAGATCTCAGATTGAGATCTTGATACACTGATTTCCCATAATAATAAATAGAGTCAATGGTGACTCCGCCGTGGGAAGAGCCGCTTCCTTCTTGCTTGATAGGGGGGGCTTCTATTCACCAACGCAGACTAAAAGTGCTCTCCGAACCGTGCGGGATAGTGACCCATCACACGGCTCTCAAACCCAACCTGTGGTGGATCCCGGGAGACAAAGTCAAAGCGCTTGATCCTTTGCCCCATACTTTGAGATGCTCCTCCCCGTCGATCAAGGATTTTTATTCTCGTGATAGGCTTAGCTTTAAGCCGCTATCGTTCGGTTCGGATAAGTCAAGTCCCTTCGGTCGGTTCGCTCAGGTGGTCTTCCCTTATCTTTCCTAACGTTCAGACTTGTTCTGGTTTGAGATGAGAAAGGAGCACCGGCCGAGCGCCATGAATGAATAAGAAATTGACAGCAGAGGGAATCAATGATTCTTATTCGACCGAGTTATAGCTAGCAAGATGTCGATTACACACCGGAGGTTGGTCAGAACTGAGGGACAATGCCCCCTAACCTAAGTAGGCCTACCAGCGAAGCAACTGGTACTTGATCGGGCGGGGGGCGGTTTGGTTTCGTGCAAGGCCCTCGCAGCAAGAAGAGGCAGTTGTCATTTGAAAGGCCCTTTCTATCTTATTAGAAAAGCCTAAACGTCCTTTATTGAAAACTAAAGCCGCTAACGAGCAAGAAAGGGGATGCGCTAACGCGCCTTTACTAAGAAACTAATCTAAATAGTTGCCCTTCTTTCTCAAAGTCAACTTTCTCACTTCTTGCTTTAGTTTAGTTTGATTGCAACTAGCGCGCTTGACTAATAAGATAGAAAGTAAAGGCTCCTCTCCTCTTTTACGAATCTACAACTCTCTTTACTGAGCGAGACTCCACCCATATCCCTACTAGTGGTTATTCTTTATTTTCCATTCTATCATTTGTTTGACAGCTTAAACTAGGCTCCCCTTTAGATAGGTTTTTGGTTTTTATCAAGATAGGTCAAGGGCGCGTCGGAACGGTCGGTAGCTGCTTAGTCTCATCCGACTTAAATAAAAGTTTCCTTGTACTGCTTTTTTTTTAAAAGAAAAAAAAGAAAGAAGGGGGTCGATTTAGGCTCCTTCCCTTCTACTGCATAGCTGCGCTAGCAGGTACTACGAGCCCTCTGTCCCACGCATCTAACCAGCTCGCGTGGTTCACCGGTTCCACCGAAAACTCTCATTTGTTGAAGCGGAGCATAGTGCGCTTTAGGCGCCGAGCGAGAAATGTCTCTTCGGGTTATTCACTGATCTGAAACTTAGCACTTCTCAGATCAGGCTAGGCCTCTCCAGCTGAGCTGGGCGCCGGGGCCCTGGATGCGCTAGCGATTGGCACATAGGGGAGTGGTTGCCCGGGTTTCTCGGCCTGGTATCCTGCACCTCGCGTTCATGATATCTACATTCAACTGTGCCCCGGAGACACGGTCGAAGCACGCCCGCCCAGTGTGCTTCTTTCACGACATGCTCTAGTCCTGGGTGTCTTTCAGTGGTCTTCTAGCCTTAGAATAGAAGAAGTCGTGTCCGCCCCGGACATCCGCAACGTCCTCCCACGCCTTTTTATATTTTAAATCTGGGACAAACTGAAGGAAAAGACTGACCCATTCGGTGACTTTCGCGGTCGCCCTCACTGAACCAACTTGAATCTGAACTACGATTCAGATCAAGTCTTACCGAAATCGGATTTCCTTTTCGTGCCATATGTACTTAGACTTTCCTTTTTTCCCCTTTTTTCTTCCCGGTCCAATATTTGTGCTCGAAGGTCTTCGTTTCCGTGTATCTGATCTCCTCTGCTCTTACTGAACCTACCCACAAAATAAAAAAGAAAGAAGAGACATTTTGCCATGTTTCCCGAGAGAGGCCGCCTTCTCTCAGGCCAGCAGTCTTCTACTTCTAGTCGACTGCTTTATGACGGGCTTCCCTGTTTTTCCTGGGCTCTGCTCGCTTCGTCTACGCTCCGACCCTAATAATATATTGAAAAACGATATTTCCTTGCCCTGCATTAAGATTTAAAACTTGTCGTCAAAAAAAAGGCAATCAATCAGAATCAAGAAAAAAAATGGAAATAGTGATTCAAGATCTAGATGGATCCCTATCTTTATCTCTATCCACGAAGATACCTATCTATATGGAGAGAGATCTATCTATGAATCGATCTAGACTATCCTCTATCCGGATAGATATGTCCCTTATGAGCGACTACGCCGATCTTTATATGTTTTGGCCACGTTCGTTTCCGCTCCGAAGAAGAAGGTTTGGATCTTTCAATCTTATGTCGTGAGGGATGTGACCTATGTTAGGTCCATAAGATACCACAGCTTTTGGTGTTCTATGATTCACCTCCGAATAATGAGTAGGTAGTTCTTTTCTTTTTATTTTTCTCTTCATAGTAAACTGATGGGGGGATGCGGAGCAATAGGTCGAATTACTATATAAAGAAGAGTTGTAAACTATAGGATTTCTTGTTTGAGTAGGAATATTTCGGTTTTTCTCGTTCCTTCTCTTCGATAAGAATATGGATTTGAAATGATACAAATTCCTCTTCATTCTGTTGTGCTCATCGAAATAACTGCCTAAGCATACTTTTTTGGATCCAAACTTCTTTGTGTCTTCTTCTTGCATAGAAGAACGCAACTGTTGCAAAAACTGGGATTTTAGTAGTAGGCGGCATTCCTTCTTAGTTTTTAGTTTTCGGAACCATTCTGTTTTGGTTCTTCTCCACATTCTGACCGGGCGATCCAGAAATTTTCCTATGAATTTTTCAACTGATATTTCGATATAGAAAGATCTCCTTATTTCTTCACCGCGGGTTCTCGCATCATTTTCTTGAAAAGATATTATATCACCGTGGGACACTTTAAAATGAATAATGTTTACCATTCTATTATTCACACAAACCCTTCGATGACTTATCGGCTGCCTTGCTTGAGGAATAGTTTCACGAAAATGGAGACGAACCGGAATAACGTCCGATCTTGTTTCTAGATTGAGTAGAAAAGGGATATATGATCGTTTTCTTCTTCTGTGCATCTCTGTGATGGGTAAATCTCCATGAAAAAGGGACAACTTTCGTGTAGTTTGTGATTGAATGTAACTGTTAAGATTTTCTCTCGAATAAATCTTTCTCTTAATAGATCTCTTCTTGTTTCTCAATCTTTGGAGAATGCGGCGTTGTATTATTGTAAGTTCTCTGTTCCAAACATTTCCTGAAAGTAGACGACAAGTTTTAAATCTTAATGCAGGCAAGGAAATATCGTTGAATCAGTCTTTTTCGCCACATCGCGTATAACGGGAATCGAACCCCCTCTGCTGCTGTCGGGCGGATGGAGAATGCAATACTTCGACCCAGCAACTTGTTAGGAGTGGGGTTTGGCTTGCCCCTTTCTATCTTATTAGTCAAGCGCGCTAGCTGCAATTAATTGTTGAGTGAGCTTTCCCTCTTCAACAAGCCCTAAAATCTCTTGCCGCCTAAAACTCTGCCAAGAGAGCGCTGCTTTACGTTTGATCCTATGTGCCCAGAGAATGCTATGCGTTCTCCACTTTCGGATCTCGCAAAGAGAGAACGTGTTTTTTCCTCTTACTTTCTCTCTCATTCGAAAAACGAAGAAAACGTCCTTCGCGCAAGTTTTTTTGCTTCCTGCGCCCTTACTAGTAAAGTGGCTCTTCGACCAAGAAGGCATTCTGGTAGGAAGGCCGACCACTACATAAACCGCCATCAGTCCAGGAGAGAAGCAAGCTACCTTTCTTTGATCCACCTTCCCGGGCAGGGAAGAGAACGCAAATGGACCGCGGATGGTGGTCGTGGTAGATTCGAGTCTCTTTTTCGGCGGAGCGAACTCTTCTATCGTGTTGCATTTTCTCTGGTGGGCCCCCCCTTTCCATCGTACTGGAGCGATTCGAGAAGAACGATTAGGGTCATATTCTATCCTTTCTACAATGCCCATAGACGAAGTGCTTCGTTTCAGATCAATTCTTCGCTGCAATCGCTTCGATCCACCCCCTCGGTGAAAAAGAGTAATACGTCCTGAAGAATTCCTACCAGCAGACTTCCCTGTACTCAAAGTGAATTGTCTAAGTGTTCTCCTTTCTCTCATTGTCTATCTCGTAATCATTCGATTCTCAATTCAAGCTAGCTCCTACTCCTCCTTCTCTTTTAGGATAGGATCGTCGTTGGTCCTTCGGTCATTGTATAGTGAGAAAGATGCCTCACGGAACACTTTCTATATTTATCTTTTTGATATGCGGCTTCACAAGTGAGAAATGGTTCTTAGCGCGTCCTACGAACTTAAATATGAAAGAAAACGCTGCTATCCAATAAAATGGATTTCTCACGAACCCTATTTGGTTAAGTCCCGCCTCCTGCCAATGCTCGCCGAGACAGGACTGGGGACTTCCCATCGGCCTTGTACAGCCATAGCAGGACGAGACAAAGACCGACGCATGCTATCACCCGTGCCCCCAAGACAGAGGATTTCCTATTCTAACAAATTGTAGAATGTGTGCTATTGGCTGGTGAGTTGGTTAGTCGACTTCGTCTGTTCATCAGCGGGAAGGAAAGATGCTTTCAAAGAGGGCGGATTCCTCAAAGAGTTTTTTAAGCTCACTATTATCATCTCGTGGAAATATGCCATACCACGCGGGTTGCTTTCCGTCGGTTGGGTCAATAAAAAAATACGAAGTTTACCTTTTTCTCTTTCCAAAGGGGCTTTGCCTTATTCGCCTTTACATGCACCCACAGAGAGTCGCGATTAACCGTGCCCCATCTATTCTAACTCGGCCTGAAATTGAATCCGTAGGAACCTTGCTTGAAAGGGTACTGGTATGCACAAATGGATCTGGGTACTTCATTTGCAATCAAGACAACAGGAACATTCTTTGTTTTAGTAAATACTCTAGAGTACTTTGAGGCAAGTCGACATTCCTGGCCATAACGCATTTTGAACATAGTGTTTTGAAATGTTCCCACTCTTCTCAATCATTCCTTCAATAGGTGCTTGCGCAGGAAGTTGTTCTGGCTTTAGAACCATTCCCTTCCTCTCCCTAGTGTGAAGCCGTACCCCTCAAGAGCTAGTGTCCAGTTGGATTGACAGAACGCCCTATACCCGTATTTAGAAAGCCAAACAATGCCCCACCGTAGAAGGTTTATCCTTAGCTTATCACTGCATCGTTCCTGCCGTCGATTAATCTCGAATTTCATATTGAAAAAGGAGGAGGCACATCAAGGCAGAAGTCGAATCAAGCAAAGGTCCTCTGACATTAGCTGCTTTCCTGGGACTTGCACTTGCTTCTTTTAGAGAAGGCTTGGTTCTATTGATTTGTAGGACACTCGATCCGTTTCAGCTAAGCTAATAATATATTGAATATATTTGAAATAAACGCTGTCACTTTCAGCGAGTTAGGAGATTCACGTGCTGCTGAGAACCATTCCATAATGGAGGACTTTATAACATTAACCGACTGTAGCCAGGTAGCACTTCTAAAATCTTTCTTGGCGAGTCACCACTGTCTCTCTTCGATCGAGCCCCTTGTATGCGCTATTCATACCCCTCCGCAGAGGGAAGAGGAAGAACCGTCCCTAATGAAAAAAGAATAAGTTAGCAATCCAACCATGTTACCAGAGGTGGAACTATACGTTTCACTGGGTGATCGCTATTATCTATTCGGGTCGCTAAGGCTTTCACACGGCAGACTCTACCAAATAGATTCCAATTCCATCTTTCCGAGAAAGAAGAGATGAACGGGCTTTTTCGGTGTGGAATATTTAAAAAGTAAAGGTTCGAGCATATTGTAGACGGAGAAACGACTCTTTTTCGGAATTTACCTTTCACCCAGGAGTTCTACTGTCGGCCAATGCAGAGGTGGAAGGCTCTCATCGCTCAGGAAGCTACTACTGATCCCAGACCTGCACCAACAAAACAAGAATTTCACTGAAACTTTAGCTCAACAGCTTAAGGGCTACTATATCTCATCCGCACGAGGGAATATCTAGTGATAGAGGAAAACCGCTGGGTTCGAAGATTGCTCTCGTCCACGCCGGACTGCTCTAAGGCCTAATCAGGGATCAAGTCCATTCTCTCTGTACCGATAATAGCGTAAGCTTTTAGCTGGGAATTAGGCAGAAGTTCGGTTAGCTGGACCGAAATCACTTAACTAGAGAGGCATTGTTTTTTTGTTTGCCCCTTGACTCTTTCTATTGAAAGACTCGAGAGTCGTTGGGTTCAGTCAGGGGAAAGCTTTCATAATCACTCTTAGTCTTAGCGGCAGAACTTCACTCGTTGGTTCAACAAAAAGAGTCGTTTTTATTCCTAAATAAGGAGTAGTTCTTCGTGTCGTGGTGGAAGCCATTCAATCGTCATCTGATTCTGATAGAGGCTCTGTGAATCTGTGCCTTTGAACGAACTTCAAGGCCTCTCTCCGTTTGAACTGCCAACCAACTCTTTCGACTGCGAGTCATCAAAAGAACGAATGACCACTAGAGGAGGAAAGGGATTCTTTTTTAAACAAACTTTCACGGATGAGGGAAGTCGCTGGGCCTTCTTTCTGTGAGGCACTTTATCGCTTGCTTTTCCCTTTACCAAACAATTGTTTAGCCAAAGAAGTCATCAAAGGGGCCACAAAGGCATGGGACTTTGCTGTCAACTGGGATACGTGGATTTGGGCTTTCCTTTTAATTTTAGTTCATCAATTGCACTCCTGTGAGAACTTGTCCAATTATATGTGTAGTTATATGTGGCAATCTGGTTGAACTTTCGTACTCTCTGCCTACTACTTGTAAGGGAACATAGCGGATACATTAGCAACTGGAGCAACATCCTTCGACCCGAACCCTCACCCCGCAATGAGCTTAGAAGAAAGAGGCTAATCCATCCCAGTGTTAGGCCGTATCCTGTCCTGTGTTAGAAAAGGAGCCAAATTCCCTTCTCATTAGCAACAAGGTTCAAACTACAGGTTCATATGGAATCTACTTCGTAGCCTCGTCTGTGAAGAAAGACTTTTCAGTTGGTTGTTTTCAAATCATCCAACAAGAAGCGTAAGATAAGTAATGCATAAATGCTCAGTCCAGATTCCCTTCTGCTTCAAAATAGCTTCTGTTCTCGCCTGCTGGAATGACTTGGCTATTGAAATCAGCAGCAGATCTTATCAAATCAACAACATGTTGAAGAATCCGTTCTTGGAATAATTTCTACTATACTATAAGGGAGGAGTTCTCATACCCAGTTAAATGATTAAGGTGTTTTCCCACCTCAAGGGGAATGCTTGAAATAAGCTCTTCTGTCTCTTGGCGACTCGGAACGAATGCTTGAATCAGCTTCTGTCGTTAGAACGAGAATAGCTCAAGTGGAATCTCTTTCTTTTGGGAGGGTTCCGGAATTGATAGAGTCAAGTCATATATGGATGAAAATCGCCAAATCGTTATCTTATCTTTGTCTAGAGTCAGTTGGTGTGAATTCTACTACGGTAGAGGATCTACAATCATTAGCTCTGGTTCACAGGCAAGTAGTGAGGGGATTGAGTTTAACTCTTGAGAGATAGCCAGATAGTGTTGAGAGCTATCTGTAGCAGTCGTAAGGTAAGGCCTCCCAATAAGAGTTCAGTCGTAAGTCCGCCCCCTTCAACCACCTGACCCAGTCGCCCATCGTCATAATACTTGGGCAATATGGTAGAAAACGTACTTGGACCCATAATCAGGTCCAGTAGATTCTTACTAAGGGTACTTCCAATCTTCAACTGATCCATGACCTTATCAGGATAAAATGGAACAAAGACCTCAGGTGACCATAATACCGAAGCAGACTTCCACGGTTTCTTGCGAGATGACCGGCCTTCCAAACCAAAGAAGGCGGTAAGCTCACAATGGAAAGACGTAAAGGAACTTCTCGCTTTACTGACTCACTTTCCACCCCTGGAACCTTTCATCCACCGCTTAACGGCGCCATGAGAAGGTTTAATATATCCAGGTAGGTTCCCAAACAATCCCCACATGAAGAGGACTGCTAGAAATATCAGGAACATAACGTCGAAGAAGTTCCGGAAATGTGACCCCAAGAGAGGCCGCATATTCTCGAATACTACGAGCTACATCCTTGGGATGGGCTTCAACTATCGATGAAAATAACCCATCATTCACAGACTTTGCTAAAGTAATAACTTTATACAAAGAAAAGAATGACAGATACATTCGCACCAAACGATCAGCCTCATCATCCCCCTTTCCAATTTTCAATCTATGAAAAGAAGGGATTATCCGCGGATATCCTGACCTGGTTAAAGAGATCGGGAACGGAAGTAAAGCGGGCGGAACCTTAACTCCACCATGGGCCGTACGGAGACTGCTAGCTGCCTGTTTCAAATACAAAGCAACTAGCAACCATCCTGACTTTCGGCCCAGCTTGACCACAGAACCAGAAAACAAGTATGCAGCAATACAGAGCTCCTTCGTGAAACCGCCAGTGAGTACTAAGATCACCTTATTTAAGATTGACCTCAGCACCCGAGGTCTCTCGAGCCTCTGCCAAGTTAATCTCTTCAAACGTAGGACAGTGTCGAACAAGTTAGACATTGTACACTACTTGTTGCTTCCTTTCATCCTGGTTATACACTATAGTCCACATAAGTGAATGCTACCTACCAGTTGCATTGCTGCAAAGGTAAAGTGTCCAGGCGGGCTTCCGCAGTACCCAGTGCTTATGATCCACTCATAGCACTGTGCTACGCGTGAAGAGACAACCACTCGCCTAAATGACCTGAGTATACTACCTTACTTATTTCCTCTATGAGGGAGAAAGCAAATTGAAGAACCCGCGGATATGTGCAAAGCTGAAATTCTTGTTAGCCAAGGCTTGGAGTATCCAAGGTAAAGACAAGATAGACTTTGACCAGACCCATCTTTTTTTTTTCGATCCGGAGGAAGTTATCGCTCTTTCACCTCGTAAACTCGGAATAAAAAATATTCCTCGCTTTTGTTCAATTATAAATAAATAAGCACTTTGATGGAGATTTGTAGCATCATTCAAGTAAATACAGATTGAGATCGTAGAAACATGAGCTTGTGATATAGCTACACCTAATTCCAGACCGGTTAATGCAAGAACTATAAATAAAGGACCAGGATCCCCTATGAAATAGAAAAGATCATTCATACATAGCATAGTCCAAGCGGACCCACTTAAAATCTTTACTGAACTATGACCGGCCATCATATTAGCAAATAAACGTATTCCTAAGCTTAATGCGCGAAAACAATGAGGGATTAGCTCAAGGAGTACTAAAAAAGGTGCTAACGGCAGTGGGACTCCTGCGGGTAATGAGAAGCTTAAAAAATGAAGCCCATTTTTTTGAAATCCCACTATAGTAATGCCAATAAAAAGAGAAAATGAGAGACCCAAAGTAATGAGAAAATGACTTGTAACTGTGAAGCTATAAGGTATCATACCCTGGAGATTACGAAATAACGAAAAAGTAAAAGTAACCGAGATGCAAGGGAAAAACTTTTGTTTAACATTTCCGGAAAGACCACCTATTTGTTCGTTTACCAGGTTCGGCACGAAATCATAAATAAGCTCTACCAAAGATTGCCAAGCATTTGGTACTGAGTTTCCTCCTCCCTTTTTAGTAACAAAATGAACAAAAAGTAGGACCAAACTGAGAGTGAGTAGCATAAACAAAGATGGATTTGTGAATGAGAAATACAAGTTTCCTATTTTCATAGGAATCAATGGGAGAATGGAAAATTGCTCAAGTGGGCTTCCCTGAAAATCGACCCACATTTGAATGGCTTCTTGATAGGCCTGCCCGTCTGCTCCATTTTGAACTAAGTCATCATAAAGACTTTTTAAAAATTCTATGTTATTGCTTTCACCATGTAATTGCTCAATGGCCGCGGTATAATCTGAAGGCTCCGAAAAAAGCTTTTCATCCCCAGCGCTTTTAACCGCTTCCAAGAATTTCTCGCCGATCTCCGCTTCTAACTCCACTACACGTTCACTACCCGGGTTAAGGCCCGGGTGATCCTCATAAATACCGTGAGAAGAACCCGGAGTACCTGACGATTGTTGACTATAATCGGTAATAGTCGTCGTACTTTGACTCTCCGTTCTAGAAGATGTATCACTGGAAGGACTCCCTTCATCAAAGAAAAAGATGCGCGGAAATTTGTTTTCCATATGGATTGATTGAGAAAAAACGAGTTCCGCTTCTTCGAAGAAAGACTTCTCAAAAATGAGCCTTGGTCCAACCAAGAAAGGCATGGGAGAAAAGAAAGATGAACAAACGAAACTGGAAAGAACGAATTTCTCATGAGCAATATCAACTACCTAGACCGACCTGCTAGTTTAATTCCATAAAGACCTAGCGAAGAGATTGCATTGAATGACTTGATCGATCGTACTAGATAGATAGTATCAGATAGACAACCTTTCATACGCAATTCCTCGATGCCAATCTCTTAGTCAGTCTGATTCAGATAAACTGTGAACCAAGACATGAAAACCCTCAATCTCTTCCAGCGCAGGAAGTAAACAACCTAGATTTCTTCGATTTCTTTCTTTCCGTGTGGTTTTCCAAAATAGGACTGATTCTTAGGTGGAAAACTCCTCTGAGCAAAGCCCAGAACCCGTTCAACGCTAGAGAAAAGGAAAGGAGTTTTGAGCTATCCTCTAAAAGCTCCTTTTTTGTTAGTAGGTTCGCTTTCTATCCCAGCTAGGCTTGCTAGTTGTTGAATCCGACCGGCAAGGGATCTATTTCATTGAGTCAGAAAGCTCAATTTGTGCTAATCCAGCAAGCAGAATCCTAAAATTAAGATTAGTCTTTATCCTCCAAAGTCAGGATTTCGTCTAATAGTCAACTCAACTACGTCGAACCTGTTCTTCAGAACTTTCTTCAATTCTATCGCTCCTTGATCACAGGTCTGTGAGGCAGGAAAAAGGATTGACTTATTACATAGGCTCGCTGGACAGGGATAGATGAAAAGAACTTTCTCTGAACCACTATCTTTCTTCATTATCTCATTCCTAATTGCACGACTGAACCGGCCTTGGACTCGAACAGAAGGAGCAGTGTAGGAACCAAAAACTCGGTATTCTCCAACCGCATTTCATATAGGGATTGGTCCCAGTCGTGACTGATATTAGATACCAGATTTCTGGATGATAGACCAAAAGTCCCGACAATGTAAGAGAAAGAGAGAAAGCAGGTCTTGTTGTGCCCGAAGATAGGGACGAGGGGAAGGAGCAAAGTGAACCTGTAGCAGTAGGTTACGGAGCGTATTGGGACGGAACTTAGATGTATTATAGGTACTCCCCCAAAGCGGATCGGGAGTCAGGCGCAAAAGACCAAGAGTGACAAATGCGTACGGGGGCGGAAAGCGATGGGTAAGAGTTCCTACCCGAGTCACGAAAGCAAGAAAGAGAGTCCCGGATGTTCAGCCCGGTTAAAGGCAATGAATGGGGTAAGCGCAGCTGTCAACCGCTCGACCGGAGCATAGGGATAGGGGGGAAAGCTCTGAATGAAAAGATGCGCCGGCTGTATCCGTTAGGCAATCACTTTACTTTGTTCAAGAAAGACTGTCTTCCTGTGCCAGTTGAGATCTCAAAGTCTCTTTCTCCATGAGGTCTAAAAGCCATATTCATTATTGATTAACCTTTTATTTTAATAAATAAGGGGTTCCTGATTGGCGATAAGAGCTCGAAGCCTGAAAGCAATCACGAAAGCGGCACGGACCCTATTGAAAGATGGGAGTCGACAAGCGCGGAAAAAGGGTGAGGGGTAGATGGAAAGGATTTGATCGATGACACCTAAGCTGATTGAAAGCTGACAATGAATGAGCTAACAGTTGAGCTAATCTTTCTCTACATCGGCCCATATTCTATAGAAGAAGAGTCTCTAGCTTTCTCTTTCCTTTATTTGAAGAGGCCGGTTCCTTACCGGGCCTGTGAGAAGGAGTAGGGGTAGAATCTTCAGGGCCTTCCGTCACCTGATGGACCTGTTGAACTGATCTTGATGATGAGGCAGAAGCAGGGGTTCGATTTTGGGGGCAGAAGATGTTCAAAAGTTGCGGGCGGGCTGCAACTAATCATATGCTCATAATGGGACGCCCACCATACTTTAAAAGCCTCGCTTGAAGAAGGGTCCATTGGCGGGCGAACCATCTCAAAGCTTGCCAGTCTCTCTCGAAAATATCTCTCAACACTAATGTAGTGGAATTGGCTTTGGTACTATCTTACCTATTCTAATGTTCTAACTCAGATCGAAGTCAAGCCTCTTGCATAAAGTCCAGTCTCCCTTCTATGCTTGCTCGCGTTCACCTATAAGAGTTGGGACTTGATGAACGAAGGGATAAGCTTATGGTATAGGCAGAAGCTTAAGAGAATGTTAGAGGCGAGGTAAGAATGTTTGGACCACGTTTTTCTTGTTAGCGAACGTTTTCTTCTATTTCATTTCTATTCGGAAGGACTTAGGTGAGTGAGGAATACGTGGTTTATGGGGCGGCTCGCCCTCTTCGATTAGTTGAAAAAGGCTTAGGCACCGTCCTACCCTGTTCGGGAAGACCTACTGCCCTAGACAACTTTTGAACGAAATTCAATCAATCAGATCCAATATCCACAGCTTGACGTCTGAGTCCATCAACCAAAGAAGAAGAAGCTTGATCGTTCTTGTCCCAGGGTTTCTGGAATCAATATAAATAATCTAAGAAGGGATCGTAGTTAAAAACTTTCAATTGAAAGAATCACGACGCGGGATCTTAGGCTGTTGAAGAAAAGCTTTTTGATTAGGTGAAGATTCTGGGATGGAGGAAAGAGTCTTAGCTTAAGAAGCTAGAAGAAGAGCTCGTGCAGGTTTCCTCTTTTGCTAATAAGATATGGGAGTTGGTCCAACCCAGGATACAATATTATTTTAGTTAAGGCCTTAGGTGCTATCACCTATTCCCCTGCTTATGCTTTGAATGGATATCGCTCTGGCGTGATAGATAGAGGAGGGAAAGGGTGTTCTTCACTTCATTCTAGTTCTTTGGAAAGGGTTGGCATGTATCTTTTCCATCATAGGTTGACACTGAGCTTTCACCCTACTGGCGCAAGAGAGCTTCCCATTCCGGTTTCCATAGATCCTTTCCCTTACTTATCTTAGGATGCAAGCAATTCTTATTCTTCGTTTTTGGGACTGGTCTCATAATAGAGTAGAAGCTAAATCCCTGGTTGAGGCTAAACTGACTCCATCGATTCCTCATCCGTGGACCTGCATCCTTGCTTCCTACCAAATCTATCTTTCACCCTTCGTTCGCCTCTCCTCTATAAGAGATGTACTTACTTATGCTAATTATTGCGCCCCAGTTTCTGCTCCCAAGCAAGCCCGACCTCCTTCCCTTCCCATTTCGCTTGGTCTTTGCTCTATCGCGCTCGATTAGTTCGTTTGTTACACTCTGTTGTCGAAAGTCCCACGTCTCTAACTCCCTTTCAAAGCGCGCCGGAATGGAATCCATGCAGTAGTTATCCCAAGGAGTTGCTAGTGATTAGATCTATTTCTTCTTTTACGACATTTCGACCTCTTCGTTAACTTCTCTGTCTTTATGGACATGTCTTGACAATCTGTAGAAGTCGGTGGTGAAGTGAAAGTCTCGGGTGAAGCAATTCATGCATTTGCAAGCACAACTGTGAAAGGAAAGAATATTATAATAGCTACTGGTTTTGATGTCAAAAGTCTCCCGGGAATAACCATTGATGAAGAGAGAATTGTATCATCTACTGGAGCTTTAGCCTTGAAAGAGGTTCCTAAGAAACTTGTAGTGATAGGGGCTGGCTACATTGGTCTTGAAATGGGTTCTGTTTGGGGGCGCCTTGGGTCAGAGGTTACTGTTGTTGAATTTGCACCAGACATTGTTCCAACCATGGATGGTGAAGTGCGGAAACAATTTCAACGTTCCCTTGAGAAACAGAAAATGAAATTCATGCTCAAAACTAAGGTTGTGTCTGTTGACACCACAGGAAATGGTTTGAAGTTGACCCTTGAACCAGCAGCTGGTGGTGAGCAGACCACTCTTGAGGCTGATGTTGTTCTTGTTTCTGCTGGTAGAGTTCCATTTACTGCTGGACTCCAATTGGAGAAGATGGGGGTTGAACTTCCTTTTTCTGGGGCAAGGGACCCAGGCTAAAAGGCTGAGAAGTAGTTCATTCAAAAAGAGCTAGGGGCGCTTCCCGCCAGTGGATGTACGCCCGTAACTGCACATGTAGAGTTCGTGGCAGAACACGGGGTAGTACGATATATGATCAATCAGCCATGAGATAGGGATTGGCTCCTTTACA